TTTTGCGGGGCGTGGTTCCTTTCAAGATTCATCGATTAGAATCCTATTTTTAGTACATAACTTTTGCTTTTTTTTAGCTAACTATTGCTCTTATCCAAATTCTCTTGTTTTCATCTCAATCTTACCGAGAATTCTCTCTAAAGAAAAGGGATTCTAAATAGAATTCTCATTTTTTTTTTTTTCGAATTTTGAATTCTATTTATTAGTTATTATAAAATTATTAGTTATTATAAAGTTATTATAAATTGGTCGAAATTGAAATCGATTTTTATTATCCTTTCTATTTGATTATCTTTATAGAATAGATTGAATTTCCCTTTTTTATGAATATGTCCTTTTGTCTCTTTTTTATTAGTGGTTTAGAATAGAACAAGTAGTCACAAGTAGTCAGATGTAAGAGAATGTAGAGGAATTTTCTTTAGAATAGAAGGGTCTTGGTATATTACTTTTATTAGTATTAGAATCCAATCCCAATGGAGGATTTTCTATCGAAAGAGAAGACTAGGTCTAAGTAAGGTATACTAAGCCTATTTTACGTTGTTGACAATGTTTACAATGAAACTTAGCATTAGCAAAGATATTAGTTTTTTCAAACTTTATCTTTTGCACAAAATTGGGGTTGGGTTAGGTTGGAGTTTTTAACCAGACTCGTGTTATGATACAAAATTCACTAGAATTGGATATACCAAAGAAGGGTAGTATAATTAACTCGTTGATTTCGGACAGGAAAAGAGGAAAATTCCATATGAATTTGACTACGAAGAGTAATGAGGAAAAGTTGGTTTTTTTATCCACAACTAGAAAAAGATCAATTGGGTCCATTGAAATGAAATGTGTTTTTGCTTTCCCAATGAATGGGCTTATAGGAATGATTGTCTTTTGATGAAGCAATCAGTCAGTTAAAACAATAACGAGGAAAATCAAATAAAAAAAGAGACCATTTTTTGTATTCGAATATTTATTCGTTTTTTTTTTTTGAATTGTTTGAATTGTATAGGGCTCTAGGGCTATACGGACTCGAACCGTAGACCTTCTCGGTAAAACAGATCAAACTTATTATTATCAAAATGATATGAACTGTTTCAAAGACCCAACATGCATTTTTTGTGCATTGGGCTCTTTCATTAACTGATAGAAATATCAGCTAGTCCGCCATTTTTATTTTTGACAGAAAAATAAGAAGATGGCTCCATGTGCTCTGAGTCATTATGTTGATTCAGATTCAGGAACACTACCAAAGTTTTTCAAGGGGGGTTATCTTGACGTAGGTTTGCCTCTGGCCTAGATTCACTTAAGTGAAATGAAGTCTCTATCGCTCTACTTAAAAATCAAATATGAAAACTTCATACACCTTAAAGTTCATAGGACGAAAAGAGGTTTTTTTGAGGCCCTGATACTCAGCCTAGCATTGAATAGACTAGGTATTCACCTTATCAATATATCAAATCAACGGTGGGGTCTGTTTGGCACCTAACTGGGCACCTAAATCGGACCGAACCCTTGTCAGGCTATTGTTCTCTTCTTCCCTCAAAGTTATCGAGTAAGACATCGATTTATCAATAAGATCAATTTTTTTGATTGCATGATGCACTCCCCTGAAAAACATCGGCGCGCGTGTAAACGAGGTGCTCTACCAACTGAGCTACAGCCCTTAGTGCTTGTAATACATATTTTATTATGTAGATAATTTCTTGTCAAGATGACTATTCCATGATCCAAGATCATATTGATCGGTATTGCTTCTAAGTAATATGATATTTATAATCCATCGACGGGAGGAGTCCCTTTTGGTTTTCTTTGTGAAGATAAATGACCTACTTAACTCAGCGGTTAGAGTATTGCTTTCATACGGCGGGAGTCATTGGTTCAAATCCAATAGTAGGTAGAACTTATTAGATACCGCGGTCAATGGTATCTAATAAGTTTTTATACCCATTTGATTTTAGTAATATTTTTTTTGTATCTTTTCTATTCTATTTCTTTTTCGTTGCATAAAAATGTGATCATAAAAATATGATTTCGCTTGATTGTATTTAATCGACAGAATCAAGTCAAACAAAATAACCAAATATAGGGTGTATAAATTGATGATTATTCGGACACACCGACTGGTTATGAAATGGCGTTGATAGCCTCTACTCGTGTCCTAGCCCGTCGTAGAGCTAGATTTGCCTCAATTGTTTGTCTCTTTCCTTCAGCTTTTCTCAAAGCATCTTCCGCTATTTCAAGAGTTTGCTGAGCTTCTTGTGGATCGATGTCACTACTTTTCTCTGCATCATTTACTAAAACAGTGATTTCATTATTACCTATTCTAGCAAAACCGCCCATCAGAGCCATCGTTAGCCATTGGTCGTTAAGGCGTATTCTCAAAATACCTATATCTACTGCTGTGGCAATAGGAGCGTGATTTGGTAATACGCCAATTTGTCCACTATTAGTAGATAAAATGATTTCTTTCACTTCTGAATCCCAAACAATTCGATTAGGGGTCAGTACACAA